GGTCAAAAGAAAAAAAACGTGGGTGGTTCACATTTTCAGTTTTTCCATTCTTTTGCCTATTGATCAAGGCCAGGCATGGCCCTCCTAGCTGACTTCTACCATACCCTACGTTTGAGCAAGTTGGTTGGAAAGAGATGAGATGACTTCCGATCGAATCCCACTTGTTGTAACGTATGTCGATATGGAGCTTGCTAAGCCTTTGAAACCGGAATACTTTATGTCTTAAGGCCGGTCTTCAAGGCGATGCTGCCCTTCAGACAGAGAATCGGGTCCAATCTCGGCAAACGGGATAGGCGGCATTTCCATCAATCTAAATATCTCCTCCTAGTGCCGAAGGGGGCAAATCATCAGAACGATCGAAGAGGAGGGGAAAGATAAATGGTTGCTAGAAGTGGTTATGAGAAAGAGGGATCCGCGTCGAAAGGCAGGCAAGCAGCTAACTAGCTACCTCGAAATCCGTTCATTCATTCCAGAGGTCCGGAACCAAAACTATCAATCTTCCCAGCATCGGGCTTTCTCCTTCCTCTGGATTCGAAAGAAGGAATTTGTTCGGGCCGGTAGGTCATCGAAAGCGAGGGAATCTATATATTTTTTGCACCCTAGCCTCCAATCCATTATCTCAATCCGGGAACGAAGCCATCTCTCGTTGTTCGGCTTTGGAACCTTGAGATGGAACGGATACAAAAAAGCATACTTCAGCCCCAGAGCAGAAGGTTTTGGAACCGAAGATGGCTCTATGCATGCAATCGATAGAGATTGAATAGTAGAGAGAGCTTGCCCTTAGCCCATCATCATCAGTAAGAGAAGGTCGTGTGGGAGGCCGCCGCTGCTCGCCGTTGGGCAATTTTAGGCATGTCTATCAGGCTGGGATTCCTGATGCATCGGAAGCAACAAACGAACTTGAAAGCCGGACAGATTTCCAATGTTGACGCGCACCCTTCTCTATCTGACTCGCTCTGTTTACTGCGCTCGCCGGTCTCGACATGTGATCCCAACCTCCTCATTACGATCCGAGGACTGGCGGGAATGAAACCTTTGATGTGAGGAATAAAAACCATATGCATCTGCATATTTAAAGATCGTTTTATCAGCTTCATTGCATTCCGGGTTGGTTGGAAAGAGTTTCATCCTCACCTGGCCAAAGAGAGCAACTATGCGTTGGTCTTTCAAAGCCAACTATCTAGGTGGGGTTCTTTCCTCCATTTTCTCGTGGGATGTGGAAGTTATAGAATTCCCCGCAGCTTTCGTATATTTCGTTTCCTTCCTTATCAGAGAGGGGCCCTAGCGAAGAGAATCTCTCTGTCAACAAAAGCAATTTTTGGCTTGGTCACATTCATTCAACCATCAAAAAATCATCAACTATATTAACTGGGGATGAGCTCTATGGCTAATTCGTTCGGCTATTCTATTAAGTAAGGATCGACTTAAACTTAAGCTAGAGCAGCTCCTTCTCTCACATCGGATTCTAGTAAAGAGATGGGCCTTCTCGTCTGATCTCTGCATCAATAGGAATGCGGGAAAGGCTTCTTTTCGCCCCAGAGTTCCAAGCTCTACCTCAGTCGAAATTCAACGATTGTGAATCCCGATATTCGGAGTTGGAAAGAACTTGTTGCGCACTAGCTTGGGCAGCTCATCGGTTACGACAGTATATGTTGTATCACACAACCTGGCAGATCTCCCGATCAATGATTATGAACCAATGATGATCAACTTTCCAGATGAGGATGTTATGGCTTTATTTGGATCGGAGGAAGAGGAGCTACCGGAGACTTCAAACTGGCGTATGTATTTTGATGGGGCGGCTAATGCACTAGGTTATGGCATTGGAGCAATTCTGGTCTCTCCGAAAGGAATGCAATATCCCATCGCGGTCAAGTTGACTTTCCCATGCACAAATAACATTACTTTGCAGAGTATGAAGTCTGCATTACTGGGTTACAAGCGGCTTTGGAAATGAAAGTCAGAGACTTAGAAGTGTATGGGGATTCATCCCTGATTATCTTTCAAACAATTGGGAAATGGAAAACTAAGACCTCAAGCTACTTCCCTATCATCGCTACTTAGAAGATCTGAAAAAGTTTCGTTTCATTGAGTTCGATTACATGCCCCGATCGTAAGGAGGCATCAAAGATTCGCCGACGCCCTGGCGACCTTGGCATCAATGATGAGGGTGACAGAAGGGACCGTTGTTCAACCTTTCCAGGTAGAAACTCGGGACGTCCCATCATACTGCTTGATGATAGAAGACGAAGAAGATGGAAAGCCCTGGTATTATGATATCAAGCGGTATATTCAGCATCGTGAGTATCCTCCTGGTATCTCTGAAGTCGACAAGAGAACCATTCGCAGATTGGTAATGAGTTTCTTTCTCAATGGAGAAAGATTTTACAAAACAAAAGAAGTCACAATTCTATGCTACTGAGATGTGTAGGATGCCAAAGAGGCAAAAGCTATCATGGAAGAAGTGCATGAAGATGAAGGGATATGCGGGACTCATGCGAATGGACATATGTTAGCTCGACTCAGAGGGCCGGTTACTTTTGGCTCACACTGGAGACGGATTGCATTGAATATGTGCGAAAGTGTCACAAGTGCCAAATCTATGCTGATTAATGCTCTGCCTGTCCCCCTACACAATATGGTGGCTCCATGGCCTTTCTCTATGTGGGGCATGGGCGTTATTGGTCCAATCATACCCAAAGCATCAAATGGTCATCGATTCATTCTGGTGGCCATTGACTACTTTACGAAGTGGGTCGAAGCAGCCTCTTATGCCAATGTTACTTTTCTAACACCAAATTCTAATGGCAAACCTGAAAACGGCTATCCCATTCGAGACATCTCGAATTTGAAGTTTCATGTCTTCTCTCTCCTTCACCTAGAGTGCTTTCTTACCGGAGAATGTTAACGGTTGAAAAGATAACCCCTCCACTACAGGAAGGTTTTCTTTGCGTTAGGTGCCTTCTTCGCATCTCTCCAGTGAGAAGGAACGAGTGGAATAATTGAAACGAGTATAAGAGGAGTTGCCTTGCCTTTCAGATAAGATCTTTCTCTTTTATCTTCTTTTGTTACACTAACTTCCAACACCTTATTATATAATAATAATATCTTCTTTTAAGCAAGTGAATAAGCATGAGGGAAGTTTTTTAGAATTAGATCCGCTGCAGTCTTTTTCGGCAGGACCTCTAGACACGGAGGTTCGGAAAGTAGCGTGTGCCAGCATTTTTCCTGTTATTAGGTGAGTTTGATTAGTGGAGTTATCATTAGTCCTATGTTAAGCATCAAACCTTCCGCCAGCTGTTTCTGATCTCAACTGTCCTACAACTTACTGTACTTATCTAAGTAGCAAGACTGGCCGTAGCTCGCTCACGATAGGAGCTTGAGTCGTAGGTAGCAAGCGGGAGGGTTCCAAACCTTGCCTTTTCTTTACTCTATTTTGATTCTTTTTTGAGGTTTACTTTCCACTGTATATATCTCTGTATGTATCATGTGAAGGAGTTGGCCTGTTCTTTAGACTGTTAGCAAGTCAGGCAGTAGGTTTTGGTTTCCTCTCAACTCTATACGTGAGGGGGCGAAACTCTTGATCCTGATCCCGAGGGGCGTCTCTAAATCAACATTTGAAACACCACATCTTTGTCCACACACGTCTAAATCCCATAAACAAAGATTCTTTCTCAGAAAGATTTATTTTATATTTCACCTTCACCGCATTGATGGCTAAGAAGCTTAGATGAGACATTTCCCCAGAGGAGGTCCCGAGATGGCTTTTGGACTTCTGCTCGATCATCGGCTCTTTCGCAAACTGCCTCACCAACTACACTCTGGGTCAATCTCGTTTATGGCATGAACCGACGCGAACTAAATACCATTGATCAAGAGGTGACTTTCATGATTGATTTTCCTTTTCCACCTGCTATTCGTGCTATCGCGCTTGTCATTCTTGTTACGCGTTACATATCCAATTCGAGTGACCATTCATGTATAGTGGAGGAAGGTGAGCCGTCAGCGTGCCATTAGGAGCTGTTTCCCACTTCTTGTTTGGATGAGCGAAGACAGCAAGTCACAAGATCAATCCATTGAGTACGATTGATTGGATGATTGAGGAATCCGTGAAAGCAAGGTAGGCGCCATCTTTGCCATATCCAATTTCTGTGTCAACATCGGATTTCCCTTTCAATAAACTCAAAAAACAGAATAGCCCAACCTTCGATGTTTTTATTTAATACAGGGATTCTCATTCCTAGTTCTTGGGCCACCAAGGAGAGTAGACTCGTTACTAGTGCTCCAATCAGTTCCAACTGATACGGATCATAGGCACCATTGGGGTAGCAAGGTCGAGCCTTAGTCTTGGCTAGGAGCCGTAGAGATAGGTCGTCGGCTTATTCCATCGACATGCCTAGGTCATTCTCTCGATCAGTTTGGTTTTGAAAGAGATGGGTAGGAAGGGGTGGGAATTGGTTAGTACAGTAGTGGTCTTTCTCTCTTCTTTCTTCTCTCCTTGTCTGGGCTGGTGAAAGTCATCCCGCAGAAGCAGTTGGGAGAGAAAGATTCTCCTTGCCTGAGCCGTACAACTCATTCCTACCTGAGCTATTCTTTTAGCAGTGCTTTATCGAAGGAAAACGCATCTAACTTCTGACCCGCTTTGTGGGGAATTTCTTCCAATTGCCTTGTCCAAGCTGATGGAAGATGCTTACTATTCTTGTGTCTAGGCTTCGGCCTTACCCACCCTTTCGTGGTAGAACCTGAAATGCTTTCTTCCTCGCCTAGGTGTGCTGCTATTGATTGGTGCCCTATCTAGCCCGTGCTAAGGCAAAGGACTTCTCTTTCTACTTCGTAATATCTTGAATCAAAACCAAAGAGTCCACAGAGACGATTGAAAAGTTGAATTTTCTAGCTATGAAAAAGCCAAAAAAACAGGACTTTGGTCATAAAGTAGAGTCAACACTCTTGTTTTTCCTAGTTAGAATCGGGCATAGAAGCGATATTCCTCGGCAAGAGTCTATATTTATGTAGTGAAAGCCTTCTCCGTTTGGGTCAGTAATAACGTACCGTAGAATTGGACCACCAACAACCTTGGGATCAGGGGTCTACCTTACCCACCTACTGAAAGAGATAACCATCTTTTCGGAGCTGCTCAAATAGACCTTAGCGAATCCTCAATTCTTGCTCAAATAGCCGTATCCCGAAGTGGGTATTCTAGGTAAAATGCTCAATTCGCTAAGGTCTATTTTCTTGTGAGAAAGATGTTTTTCGATGTTTGATGCCAGGCAGGCTTGTTGGAGAACTTGTCCCTGTAAGTTGCATTCTCGACTCCTCTTTAGTGCTTCACCTAAGGCATGTGAGAATTTTTATATGAGTAATCTTAGCTAGCGACGCCTTCTTTGCTGTTCTTTTCCTAGCTGACCTAAATGCATTGATCCTCGGACATTGAATTCGATATTGCATAGGTAGAGCTGCATGTCTATATCTGAGCAGGCAAACCTCGATGCTTCTTCCCCATCCGAGCCGCCCTTCCTATTCAGGACCATTGTGCACTATACTCCTCTCCTCCCCTTCTTTCTAGCACCGTGCTTTGCTTTATAGCTTGTTGAAAAGCGAGCTTCAAGCTCTTGGGCTAGACTTTACTTTTTAATTTTGATTTTGAAAAGCATTTTCGACCCCCCTTCTAGCATGATCGTTTGGAAAGACTGAACGTATTTTCGCGCGGTTCCGGTCTGTTTTAGCTGGCTAGCCTTTCTTTCTACCCTTTAAATACTAATAAGAGATTTGTGGATTCCCCGACATCTACGAATCGAAAAAAGCTTGACTACGGGGATATCATTAATATTTGTAAGATGTGTGAAAAGGAGTATCTTGAGGGATAACTTTAATATAGTTACCGCCCCGTGGGTCCTTCAAACAGACTAAAGCTATGGGGCATAGGCGGCACCAATACTGGTTGGAGGTATTGCTTGATCTTCTCAAAAGCTTGTTGGCATACCTTGTCCCATCCACCAGTATGATTCTTGCGCAACAGACGGAAAATGGGCTCACAGGTGGCTGTTAATTGGGAAATAAATATGACCATATAATTTTATCTCTCCAGGAAACTTCTGACCTCCCTTTCGGTTTTCGGCTTTGGCATTTCTTGTAGGACCCTTATTTTATCTAGATCCACTTCAATCCCTTTTCACTGACAACAAAGCCAAGCAGTTTGTCTGATGTTGCACCGAATGCGCATTTAGCCGGATTCGGGCGTAATTGATATTCATGAAGCCACCTGTTGATGGTGAATAACCAGTGAATGAAATAACCCTTATTTGCCCAGGAGCTCTTGGATAGAAGACTGCTATAGAATTGACTGCTATTGCTATTGAATTTGAAGAAGCTGTGGCACTGACTTGAGGAAGCGTAAGCTCACATGAAAGGTGTCGAAGGAAATAAATCAGAAGCATCGAATGCCCTCTTTGAAGGAAAAGAAGGAGCTGTGGGAGGAGGTAGCACTGGTTCTATTAGTTCAAGCGGTTTATTTCACTCCTAAATTCTGGGTCTCCCCAGAGAGAGGTTTTCGCAATTGAATCAATGGTTAAGATACCCACGAGCACAGAATAGTGGATGTGGCATTACCGGGTAACTCAAAATTGAATATAAGAAAAGCCGGATGCAATTTCATAAGAGAAGAAAGATGGTAGTTTTCGCAATTGAATCAATGGTTAAGATACCCACGAGCACAGAATAGTGGATGTGGCATTACCGGGTAACTCAAAATTGAATATAAGAAAAGCCGGATGCAATTTCATAAGAGAAGAAAGATGGTAGCGTAGGGTAGAGTCGATTCAAGGTATGCCAGTTGCGTAGAGAAGTTCTACGAACCTTCTTTCATGATGTAGTTGCTTGTACTTTTTTAAAAAATTTATGCAATTTCATAAGAGAAGAAAGATGGTAGCGTAGGGTAGAGTCGATTCAAGGTATGCCAGTTGCGTAGAGAAGTTCTACGAACCTTCTTTCATGATGTAGTTGCTTGTACTTTTTTAAAAAATTTGCTTCTCCAACTCTGGATGAGTTTGAGGCCTCCGGCGCCTTTTTTGAAGACTTTTTGTTGCGCCCCTATCTCTAAAGGGCGGGGGTGGCGGTTTGGTGGAAGCCCCTCCAAGATCCCCGGTAAACTCGGGCTCGGGGGGGCCTTTGCCTTCATTTCTTGAAGAGCACGAGGTCCCCTCTTCATCAATAGAAAGGAACGCCAGAAAAAATGTTGTCCCCCCCAGAATCCAAGAATAAATAGCGGTAAGTGAGTTGGGGGCGGCTTTCCTGTGGTAGTAATTGCGAACTCATTCCTTTTTTGGAGGCCCTGTTCCTGCGGCTGAGAAGCCTCAAGCTCCGCCCCCCTTACTCACCTCTTAATCTATAAAAAAGCCCTTTCCCCTTAATAAAAAATAAGGTAAACTCCAGAACCGGCAATTGCCCAATCCTATCTTTCCTTGAAGTAAGTCCGGAGCGGGAGCAACTTCTACAGCAAATTCG